ATTATATCCTTTATGGAAATGGCAAGTCAATTCGAGGAATTTATCACACAAGTATTCAATTAGTTCGGACTTGCTTAGTATTGAATTGGGACCAAGAACAAAATGGTTCTATAGAAGAGGTTCATGCTTCCTTTGTTGAGGTAAGGGCAAATGATCTAATTCGTGATTTCATAAGAATTGAGTTAGTCAAGTCCACTATTTCGTATACCGGAAAAAGGTATGATAGGGCAAGTTCCGGATTGATTCCCGATAATGGATTAGATTGCACCAATATCAATCCTTTTTATTCCAAGGCGAAGATTCAATCACTTAGCCAACATCAAGGAACTATTGGTATGTTGTTGAATCGAAATAAGGAATGCCAATCTTTGCTAATTTTGTCATCATCCAATTGTTCTCGAATTGGTCCATTCAATAGTTCGAAATATAACAATGTGACAAAAGAATCGGATCCCCTAATTCCAATTAGGGATTATTTAGGTCCCTTAGGCGCTATTGTACCTAAAATATCGAATTTTTATTCATCTTACCATTTAATAACTCATAATCAGATCGTGTTAAAGAAATATTTGCTACTTGACAATTTGAAACAGATTTTCCAAGTACTTCAAGTACTTAAATACTGTTTAATAGATGAAAATAGGAGGATTTATAATCCCGATCTATGCAGTAACATCGTTTTGAACCCATTCCATTTGAATTGGTGCTTTCTCCATCATGATTATTGTGAAGAGACATCGATCAAAATTAGCCTTGGACAATTTATTTGTGAAAATGTATGTCTATTTAAATACGAACCACACGTAAAAAAATCTGGTCAAATTTTAATTGTTAATGTCGACTTTTTAGTTATAAGATCGGCTAAGTCTTATTTGGCTACTCCTGGAGCAACTGTTCATGGTCATTATGGGAAAATCCTTTACGAAGGAGATACATTAGTTACATTTATATATGAAAAATCGAGATCTGGTGACATAACGCAAGGTCTTCCAAAAGTAGAACAAATCTTAGAAGTGCGTTCGATTGATTCAATATCGATGAACCTCGAAAGGAGAGTTGAAGGTTGGAACGAGCGTATACCAAGAATTCTTGGGATCCCCTGGGGGTTTTTGATTGGAGCTGAGCTAACCATAGCCCAAAGTCGTATCTCTTTGGTTAATAAGATCCAAAAGGTTTATCGATCCCAGGGGGTACAGATCCATAATAGACATATAGAGATTATTGTACGTCAAGTAACATCAAAAGTGTTGGTTTCAGAAGATGGAATGTCTAATGTTTTTTCGCCTGGAGAATTAATCGGATTGTTGCGAGCGGAACGAGCAGGGCGCGCTTTGGACGAATCAATCTGTTATCGGGCAATCTCATTGGGAATAACAAGAGCGTCTCTGAATACTCAAAGTTTCATATCCGAAGCAAGTTTTCAAGAAACCGCTCGAGTTTTAGCAAAAGCTGCTCTACGAGGTCGTATTGATTGGTTGAAAGGCCTGAAAGAGAACGTTGTTCTGGGGGGGATTATACCTGTTGGTACCGGATTCCAAAAATTTGTGCACCGTTCAAGGCAAGACAAAAACATTTATTTGGAAATCAAAAGAAAAAATCTATTCGAGTTGGAAATGAGAGATATTTTGTTACACCATAGAGAATTATTTTGTTCTTACGCGACAAACAATTTCCATGAGACAAATTTACATGAGACATCAGAACAATCATTTATGCGATTTAATGATTCCTAAGAGCGGATTCATTTTCACTTTAACTATCTTTTAACTATACTGGTCTGATTATTGATTTGGTAATAAATAAAATAAGTAATTAAAAAAAAAATTATGGTTTGTGCCGTGTATCAATGGTCAATCCCCGGTAGAAGGTTCCATCGGAACAATTATTTATTTCAAGGTACCTCGTCTCTTTGTTAATAATACGAAAAAGAAAAAACAAAAAGGAAGTGTGGGAAAAAATGACAAGAAGATATTGGAACATCAATTTGGAAGAGATGATGGAAGCAGGAGTTCATTTTGGTCATGGTACTAAGAAATGGAATCCTAGAATGGCCCCTTACATTTCTGCAAAGCGTAAAGGCATTCATATTACAAATCTCGCTAGAACTGCTCGTTTTTTATCAGAAGCCTGTGATTTAGTTTTTGATGCAGCAAGTAGGGGAAAAAACTTCTTAATCGTCGGTACCAAAAATAAAGCATCGGATTCAGTAGCATCAGCTGCAATAAGGGCTCGGTCTCATTTTATTAATCAAAAATGGCTCGGTGGTATGTTAACGAATTGGTCCACTACGGAAACGAGACTTTATAAGTTCAGGGACTTAAGAGCAGAAGAAAAGATGGGGAAACTCAACCGTCTCCCCAAAAGAGATGCAGCAATGTTGAAGAGAAAATTATCTACCTTGCAAACATATCTCGGTGGGATCAAATATATGACGGGATTGCCTGATATTGTGATCATCGTTGATCAGCAAGAAGAATATACGGCTCTTCGAGAATGTGCCATTTTGGGGATTCCAACGATTTGTTTAATCGATACAAATTGTGACCCAGATCTTGCAGATATTTCGATTCCAGCCAACGATGACGCTATAGCTTCAATTCGATTGATTCTTAACAAATTAGTATCCGCAATTTGTGAAGGTCGTTCTAGCTATATAAGAAATCGTTGATTATGATTAAGATTAAGAATAATAAAATTAGTTAATGTTAATTATTGGGCAACTCCATAGATTTATTGGATCGGTTACTTTTTTTTGAATAAAAAAAAAAAAAAGAACTGGGGATATTGATATATATTATGATGTTATGTGATTTCTTGGTATCCTAAATATATGATTAATGATTCAAGTTGGTGAGTTGAGAAAGAAATGGTTGAATCAAACTAATTCCTTTTTTGAAGTTCAATTTCTATCAGAGGACAATATGAATGTTATACCATGTTACATTAAAACACTCAAGGGGTTATACGATATATCGGGTGTAGAAGTAGGCCAACATTTCTATTGGCAAATAGGAGGTTTACAAATCCATGCCCAAGTACTTATCACTTCTTGGGTCGTAATTGCTATCTTGTTAGGTTCAGCCATCATAGCTGTTCGGAATCCACAAACCATTCCGACCGACGGTCAGAATTTCTTTGAATATGTCCTTGAATTTATTCGAGACTTGAGCAAAACCCAGATTGGAGAAGAATATGGACCTTGGGTTCCTTTTATTGGAACTATGTTCCTATTTATTTTTGTTTCTAATTGGTCAGGTGCCCTTTTACCTTGGAAAATAATACAGTTACCTCATGGGGAGTTAGCTGCGCCCACGAATGATATAAATACTACTGTTGCTTTAGCTTTACCCACGTCAGTGGCATATTTTTATGCAGGTCTTACCAAAAAAGGGTTGGGTTATTTCGAGAAATACATCAAACCAACTCCAATACTTTTACCAATTAACATCCTAGAAGATTTCACAAAACCCTTATCTCTTAGTTTTCGACTTTTCGGGAATATATTGGCTGATGAATTAGTAGTTGTTGTTCTTGTTTCTTTAGTCCCTTCAGTAGTTCCTATACCTGTCATGTTTCTTGGATTATTTACAAGTGGTATTCAAGCTCTTATTTTTGCAACGTTAGCCGCGGCTTATATAGGTGAATCCATGGAGGGTCATCATTGACTAGTTTTCGAAATAGTCTTTTTTTTTTTAGCTTATCCCAATTCATGCATGGTTCAAGATAATCTGCTTGGTTGGAGAACATAATAGATATAAATACGTATGAATATATGACCTAGAGTCGTAGGAGAGAAGATGAACGATATTATGGAATTGTAAAAAAAAAAAAAGGATGGGTTGGGGAGGTCACACTAGATGTATGTAATGTCTATAAGTCCAGCCACTTTTTGTGTGGGTTTCGAGGAATGATTCTATAATCCGATTCAATATAAAATGTGGCCAGTTTACATTATGGAAGAAAGAAATGTATATGTAATATGTATATGTAATATTAGATATTCACTAGTTATATAGTCCTATCTATATATAAATAGAAGTCCTTATGCCTTACCTATATACTAACTAACTATATATATATCTAACTATATGCTATATATATGTAATATATATATAGCAATATATATAGATAGCAATATATATAGCAAAATAAATAAAAATATATATATATATGTATTGATATACATATTGATATCGTTATATTGATATATTGATATCGTTGATATCGATCATATTGATATCCATTGCATATATTGATGATTGCATATATTGATTTGATTGCAGTTTACTGCATTTAGATTAGATGGATTACAAGATAAGTCAAGTCCTTTCTTCTGTTTCATTTGTGATTGTGGATTGGATGAAAAAACAGATGAACTCAAGGATATAGAAGAGTAAAGAACGAAGGATGGAATGAAAGAATGGTTGGAAAGAAAGAAATGCAATAACTAGAGCCGTATGTATATGGATTTACAAAAACTTCATCATGGGTAGAAACAAAAAACGAGATATCGAAGTAGTTGTGACGATTCAGTAATATTATCATTAGTTTTTAGTTACTCCGACCCAATAGATCTTAATGATCAAACTTAATGATAAAATTAAGTAATAATTCATTGGTTGATTGTATCATTAACCATTTTTTTTTGTGCGAGGAACTTACCATGAATCCACTGATTTCTGCCGCTTCCGTTATTGCTGCTGGATTGGCTGTAGGACTTGCTTCTATTGGACCCGGAGTTGGTCAAGGTACTGCTGCAGGCCAAGCTGTAGAGGGTATTGCGAGACAACCAGAAGCAGAGGGTAAAATACGAGGTACTTTATTGCTTAGTCTAGCTTTTATGGAAGCTTTAACAATTTACGGACTGGTTGTGGCATTAGCGCTTTTATTTGCGAATCCTTTTGTTTAATCCTAGAAATGTAAAAAAGTACCTTAGATTACATACTTATTTTACTTTTTTTCTTTATTAACTTGAAATTAAATTGTCGTTTGCTTCTTCG